GTTCCGTCCTCCCTTGCCTTGCGACCTAGGTATTCCGTTTCTGGTTTCCCAGACTTTTAAAATAAAAAAGTGAAAAGGGCCCTCTGTTTTTCAGCTTTTAAGCTGCTCGAGCTACTCGGCGGTTCTTTCGATGAAAAGAGAAATCAACATCTTGCTTCTGAATGATCCCATTGGCTTACAGGTAGTCAAGCTAGGGGGAGACTCTTCTCATTAGGCTCATGGGTATGGTATGCCATAGCAGCTACTTCTTCAGATAGTCCTACTGCTGGCGAACTCAAACACTTTCTAGTTTAGTCCTGTAGGAAAAGGACGGACCTCGCAATTGCAATTGATTGGCTAAAAAGGGGTTCCGTATCGAGCCAGGATCGCACCTCTCAGTGGCAGTGTGACATTTCCACGGTTTGGATTCTGGGCATACGCTCCGTCGCCCTCAGGTTATGATCTTCATTCCGGTCGAGCTCATCCTATTGTTTTGCATTCGTTCACTACGCTCCGCCATCCTATACCTTGCTAAAGAAAAGCCTTTAGAGTTGAAATGAAATCGACCCTCACTCTCGCGTCTTCAATCCAAGCTAAACGCTCTATCGATCCGAAACTTGTTTTTGGTTCAATTAGCCGAGCATGGAAAGAGCCTCCCTTATGAAAGGAAAGAAGCCTCACCGGAGGTCAAGCTCCAATGGACATTCTAATAAGAATACGCGGGCTTTCCTGCTTGATAAGAAGAGGGACTTCCATGCCCGCTCAAGGCAGGCTCAAAAAAGAAGGAGATACGGGCCCGTATGAAAATCGTATGACTTGAGAATTTTAATAGTTGGAATTCCTGGTTTAGAGTGGACCTCTAGGGTCGGCGATGTTCGGTCTGAACCTTGCTGGGCTAAGAGCTCGAGTTGGAGTAGTAGTTGGACAAAATCACTCTCTGGCCGGAGTCAAACACGTAGTCGTGACCTGTCCCATTCCCGTCGTTACTCCTATTTCTATATATGTTTAGGGAGAAAGAATTAGGCTGCCATCAACTCTAGGCGGATCGGAGTCGGTCTTGGATTGGATTTCTTTTCTGCTGGTGAGGAAAGGTCGTGCAATCGCAGAGGGGCCCTAGCCCGCTGAGAAGAACAAAAATGGATCGGCGCAGTAAAGGTACCAAGCTGTGTCATCCGCCGCAGTGGCAGTGTACCGGCCCATACCATAGGAGCTTAGCTTATTCCAAAGCATGGGCATACTGACCTAGCCATTCTGGGATTCATTGTGGAAACTTGACTGTGTATGCATTTGGGAATGGTATCTACCGCTTTCTCGCTCCATTTGTCAAGCCTTATTTCTATCGCATTGAATAAGATCTCTCTGCCCTTCTGTAAGCGACTATCTTATCCCGTTCCTTTATCTTTCTTGATTTCAATGTCTCCTTCCTGATCTTACTAGCCTAGGTAAAGAACTAATCTATAATGGAGGGAAAGCCTAGCTTGAAGCTTCGTAAGCTCACCCTTAGTATAAGAACTAAGAAATTACCATCCATTAGCGCTTTCGCTTAGTCAAGGGCTAGTACGGGCGCTGACCCTCATCTCGGCCAGTTCTCCCATCTCAGGATGCAAGCAAGCCTTGCGTGAGCCGAACATGGTGGGATCAGTCACATGTCCAGATTTCCTTTCTAAAGTCAAGGAGAGTGAGCTATTATTAGCAAAGTTTGTAAACTGCTCTAGTAATATAAGTACTGGAATCGTCCCTGCTGAGGATATTATCTGAACCTAGTTCTTCTTCATTCCTTTCTTCAAAGCTATCGATAGCAGAAAAAAAGAAAAGCATACAGATTCCATTCTTACGAATAAAGACTGCCACAATCAGTAAATCAGTCCTTAGAAGAAGAAAGGCTAATTAAGTAATCATTCGAATTTGAAAGATAGCCCCGACGCCCAAGCATGAATAGCGGACGGGGAGGGAGAAGTCCTCACTGAGACTCACTTCTCTTCTTTCTACACTCTCTGATCACCGGCCCCCCGCCTTTTCACTTCTAAGCCGATGGAAGGTAGAGGGAAGCCGTCGCCTTCCCCCTCTCCCCACCACAGGTTTCTCCTGCGATTTAGATTTACTGAACCTGGCATGAGGATTAGTTTTCCAATGTATATGTCTTAGTTGACAAAGCTGTTTACGTAATAGGCTGCTGGCTAGAAACATAGGAATTTGGAATGTTGAGATGACTGGTACGGTACGTTTCTCGATACACTCGAGTAGATGCTTTCAACAAGCCCCACTCACAGATAGCTAATGAGCTAGCTCTTTTAAAAAGAAACCAGCAATACTGGATGCGATGTTTGGAACAAAAAGACAACCAAAGGTTCCCGAAATGTTCGCAAATGACTTGTCATATGGCCGTACAGAAGAACAAGCAGAAATGTCCCAAGCAGAACGACCATGCCCGGAAACCACAGGTGGCGTGGAAGACTGGTTCCCGAATTAGTCGAAAGCGAAAATAGAGAGTCCCAGAAAGAGAAAGTCAAGGGTGAGGAAGGAAAAAGGGTGCCGGTCATGGGCAAGGTAGACAATCGATATATAGGAGTGGTGAATCCCATGCTTAATACACTATACTCCTTAACAAGGGAAGCTGTCCAAAACGCTACATGGCCCAAAGATCGTCTTCCAACTCAATTCGAAGACCTGATAACGGCATCATCTACATGCTGACCTTTCATATTCTCACTACTTGGTTGGAAGATTAGCCAACTTCGGAGAAGAATGGCAAAGGGAACTCAAAACCACAGAATGAAGGAAGCAGTAAGGAAAGGAGAAATGTATGAAAATAACCACACCTCCCTGCACTCGGCTTGCCCTACCGTGTCCTTATAGGGTCTGAGTGACTGTCAAATGGGTAGCCCCGAACCTATCCATATAGAGTCCTTTCGGAACCAGGGTCCGTAGGAGTCGCAACTCCGTGAGTGAAAGCCTCTCCCTCACTTCCCGATTTTGCAATAAAGCGAAACGTGGTTAGCAGCCGGGACCGTTCCAACCATTTCCATTTTCGGCTCGAGTTCCAGTTTCAGCTATCAAGCTATATATTTTCTTTTTTAACTGGATTTTTTAACTTCACATATAGCTCATCAGCTTGTGACTTCGCACTTTCAGTTTCGAGATTGGGAATCGACAGAACTGCCCTTTCTTAATTAGAAAGGTTATTTAGGTAGCTTAGCTGGTTAGATTTACTGAAGGCAATTCAATCGCTGAACGTTCCTATCTAAGAGTTTCCACTACTTGCCCGCCTCTTTCTTTGTCTTTTGCCTTTGTCTGGTCCGGTAGAGCTACTAAAGTGAGTAGGAGCCTTTTCCTTTCGCTAGCGACTGAACCAATCTTAGCAGCATTAGATTGGCACCACCAGCAGCAGGGGAGGGAACGGAAACGAACTCCTTGCATGCGAGCTACTTTAATAGATATAGGCTTTCTGTTGATCTTTTCGCTTTTGTTGAGGATTCCCCCCTAACCCTAAGACTGTATGTTCCTTTTAGGCTGGAGTAGTCTTCCATCTGCGGTTGATCTCTCACTGTCTAAGGTTGAAACTGACCCCTGATCATTGCTCGACTCGATGGGTACTTATACTGGTTTGCCGGATAAGCTCTTGTTTTTCTTTCAGGAGTTGGTTGGTGGCATGGACACCTATTTTTTTTATTTAAAGTCTTTTTTTTCTTTCAGTTGCTTAGCGAATCCGCGAAAGCAGTGAGTTAACTGGGCGTAATGGAATTCTGAGCCGATAGGTGGAAGTATTCCAGGTGAGTGAATGTTAGCGAACTACGAATTACCTTCAAATCTTGAGCTAGTTGACAAGGTAGAAGTTCTTGCTTCTGATGAGCCCCTAGACGGCACATACGAGTAGGCGAACCAGTGGAGAAGAGTTGAATCGATACTCGACAGAGTTCCAAGTTCACAGGAGCCACGTGCCCAAGACAAATTTTTATCAAACTCTGCCCATAGCAAGGGGCTCGGTGTGCTGATCTATGAAGTTGGGGCCAATCGAGAAAGATTTTCGAAAAATGCTTGAAAAAAACGAAATTAGTAGATAGGATGGAAATAAGGAGATCCATAGCTAGACTTCCGCTGATCATTGAAATGAAATCTCACAAAAGACCTGTTTTCTCGCTGGTAGCTTTGTTGGGAAATGCTAATCCTGGTGGAGGGTTGGAAAAAAGAGGCGACGAGAGGTGCTAACCCGGCCACCAACAGGGTAGGATGGACGGTACGGTTATAGGGTCGAATCCTTGCACCATTCTTGTGGATCATCTGGTGTGCTTAGCGCATGATGGGAATAAGAAGAATAAAGAAATATCAACAGGATATGGAAATCGTTGAATTCGGGCCCTTCGGTTGAGATCTGAAAGACCTCGAGATTCACCGAACAAAGACCGGAACCTTATTACAAAACTCAATGAGCAGAACGCTTCGGAATGGGATCAAAGCTCGACGAACCCATCATAGCTTAACTATTGACCTGTAACGTTTTTTCCATAAGATAAATGGGGTTATGGTGCTGACTTAGATGAGTGGAAAGACTACGACATCCAACCGGCGGTAGATCGAGATTGGGGGTGCAATATTCCCTTGTTGACTCCCTGTCAGCTCCCTTCAACCATACATATATCTTAAATCTAGCTGGGTGCATGCAGACGTTTGCGGACATCACCTATGGTGAATTTCCCGAAGCACATCTCGTTGGATGGATGTCGTTGCCGCGAAGTGAGCTGGGCCACCTTCTGAGCGTAAGTGCCTTTGTAGCCTAGATCGTGCTCAGCTGGATAGGTTCTTACTCTTACTTACGGATCGAAATAACAAAAGAAAGAACTAGAGCCCTGCTGTTCTAAAGCACAAGTAAGGGCTTTTTTGTTCTACCAGAGAGAGTCTATTCTCACACTGAATCAATCATTCGAAGGGTCGGGGAAGGAAGCGATGATCGGTCTTTATAGGAATTTATATTTATAGGGAATCTGTGCTTACTAAGCCTTTGTTTGAAGGACCGGTCTGAAAGTGCAAGACTAGCTGGACCCGGACTGACTAATCGCTAAGAGCTCGTCCCGAGAGAACTCTCAGTACGGCATTCAGTAAGAAGTTAGCCAAGTTCTGTTAGCCGTTACGTTAGGGTGACTCGAGAAAGTTTGAATTGAAAGGGAATTCCGATAGCCCTTAAGCTTCAAGCCGTGAAGGAGGAATCCGAGTTACATCCTCTTAAAATAAGGAAGATAGTTCATCAGCGCTTTCAGTAACTAAGAGTCAATCAGGTGCGTAATCAAGCTCATCTCATTACTTAGGATAGAACTCTCTCACTCTCCTATCTGGATTCTTTGCTTAGTCAGAGTTGAATCTTATAATAAGGACAAGAAAGACTGGCATTCAGGTAAGGCATGATTCGGAAGATAGTGAATCTCTCCTTACTTGACTCTAGAAAGCTCTTTCTTTGCAAGTGGCAAGCAAGACTATGGTTAGAGGGAAGGAATAAGCAAGAAGGCAAGCATTAGTCTATGCAGTCTAGAATAGCTGTCTGTATAGCGCCAGTCTGCTATGCTAGTGAGTATCCTTAAATAATCTAGGGCCAAGCGTGCCAAGTAGCTCCCATAAGCTATTAGAGTAGCTCCTCTATCTAAGGTAAGCAGAGATCTTCCGATACCCCTTCTACGCTTGGGAAAGGGATCGAACGAGAAGCTTTGGCATGAAGTACGCGTGGGAGGCATTCAATAAGCATGGCATTGAACTAAATCCGCTGCATCTACAACCGCTGTTTTCTGCTGTGCAAGTGCAATATCCACTCCTATCTTTAGCTGGATTCTAACCTGTCAAGCAAGTGAAGTGAGCCGAGGAAAGGCAGTGAAGGTTCGACTCCGTTCGGGTGGGTGAAAGCCCTGGGTTGCGTAGAGAAAGGATAATCCATTTTTTAACCAAAAAGACCGACTTTCCTCAAAGGAAGCCGCTTAACTGATTTAGTTTAGGCTCTCATCGAGACCAGGCGATGAAGTAGCGGGCGAAAGACGAAAGGCATAGTTGAAAAAGGCTATTGCTGCTACTTTTTTGACTCTTAAAAGAAGAGTTCCGTGACTTCTGTGTAGCCTATGCGAAGCAAGCTCCAAAGTAATGGAGTTTCAGATAAGAATTCCATTCACCAACCCAATCTAGAATAGATAGAACGAAAAAAACTACTACGTACGATTGATTCGCTAGCGAAGAATCTTCCAAGCCCTAAGCGAGCTGAGAAGAAAGCAGCGCTTCTTTTAGCCTAGGTCAACCATTCCTTGAGGGGTTCTCTGAAGAGAAGGCCTTCATGGAGGCACATCTCGCTCTTTTATTTCTTTATGATAAATAATCATGAGAGTTCAGTTCCAAGTAAGCATGTAAGCAAGCAGTAAGTACAGCGTGAAGCAAGTCAAGGCATGGGCTTTCCTTTAACAGAAAGAAATGGAGTAAGGGACGATTCTAGATAACCTTGTTCTTTCAGGATGATATAGACAATAGGTAGTTGTCGTAAGAAAGCAGGAAGGAAGAGAGGACAGGGGCGCTTTCGAATCAAGTGGGAAAGGCATGGTTTCCACTACAATAGAAAGGGCTCTTCTTGCCTTTCCTTCCCTATTGCTACTCCTACTCCTAGCCTCCACAGAAGACTTGCTACCGCTATCTTGGGATAAATGCTATTTCCTAATTCCAATGCCTTACTTCCTTCCCGTTCCATGATTTGCTTTATCCTAGGGTCGCAAAAACCCATTGTAGCTTGTCTGGCTGGAAGTGACATGTTCCTCTTCAATGTTAATGTCATCATGTGAAAGGGGTTGCGGGGAGCTTTTGTAATAAAGAATCCCCTTTTGCCCCTTATTTCTTGGCTTAACGACAAATGTCTTTAGGTTTTCGACATTTGACACCTGGACCTTAGTCAGAGGTGCAGTAACCCTTTCTGGCAGCTTTGGTTGACTCTGAGAAGGAGGACTTGGCTTCGGTAGTACCTCATCATCGTCTGACCCAGAGTCGCTTCCCCAATACGGGTCCTTTAACCGGTTTTGAAGACCGCTTAGGACTACTCTTAGGCTTCTATTCTTTCTTTTTTCCGACTGGGGTGTGGATGTAGATGTAGATGTCGCCTCTTCACTATCGACGAAAGATTTTTCGTCAGCATAGTGTGATTCTTTAACTGAGAATTAAGTCACCATCTTCTGATCACCATCTGCTTTGTATTTGAAGCACTGATGAAAAGTGGAGGGGACAACATAGTTGTTGTGAATCCAGGGCCTCCCGAGCAAAGCTCGGTACGATGCGGACACATTCCTTGTATTAGAGGAGTTGGACCCTGAGACTGGTATCAAACCAGAACTGGACTTCTCGGAAATTTACCTCGATTAGAGTTTTTCTGCCCGTCTATTCATATTATCAAATCACTTTCCGGAAAGATGATTCCATATCAGAGTGAAGAAAGGAGCAATGAAGCAGTTCCTATATACATACGTTATTGGAAGATAGGGAGGTGTTTCAGACTCATCAAAGTAAGCAACGAGTACTAGTTCAATGAAAGCGACAATGGATGAGGTCTAACAGAAGGAGAAGGTCCGTCTTTGCGCGAGTCAGGTATGAGCCCACTTCATTAAATATCAGGAGATGAGCCGATGACAAAAGAGTTGAGTTCGCAGCTAACGGCACAGAAGTTCCGAGGCCAAGAGTTGACACCGCTTCTTGACTTCAGACTTCATTGACGAGTCCGGCAAGAGAAAGAGAACTCTTTCAGACCCTTAGTTTCAAGACTCTGGCTTTCAGTCTTCCATTTCCAGGTGAGTGTGCGTCGAGATGACTTCTGTCAATAGGCAACTGCCACTCTATTACGCAACCTCACTCCAGTAGCTGTCGTAGTTGAGGACATAGCTACGAGAGAAGAGCAAGAGGACCTTGCCAATGTCTTGACCTTCATCAAGCTGAGGCGCAAGTCAAATCCGAATAAGCGGCTTTATCTCTTGATCTACGATATTGGACTCTCGGGAGTTTGACACAGCCATTAGAGGGGCATGACAGCAGATAGGGACTACCCGCATGGATGAGTTATCGCATTATTCACCCGCCATGAAAAAGAAGCCATAGCTAGAGAAGAGGAAGAATCCAGCCCACTAGTAGTACTCATCCCTCCGACGCCGCGGAACAGCTTCCTATTCCGTGAAAAGTGAGATCGGATTACCCAACTGACTAGGTTGGTTTACGGAGTGTTGGAATAGCTAAAGCCCACTCCGCCCAGGGTCTTCGTCTCCCGGCCCGGCACGCGTTGATATCTTTAGGAGGCCGGATCAACCGCCTTTATCGGGCTTGGGGCCGTCCCCAGAACAGGTTTGAACACCTGCTCTGATTCTGCCAGCTGAGAATTCGACCAGGTTAAGGACGCGTGCTGATTTCGCTAAGACCAGGAAACTTTGCGTAACGGCTCCAGCCGTTAGAGCCGAGTTGTACCTACTTTGCTCCCAGTCACGAGAGGGTTTCGAACAACCGATACCGCATTTGAGCCTTGAAGCTCGCGGGTCGTCTATCGTGCGAGTCGTTCTCTATTCGGGCGTCAGAACAATAACGAATGGGAGCTATCGCACAACTGAATTTGCCATTTCTAAATGAGAGGCTTCCGTCATCATCTTATGTAATTACTAAATAGAATAGCTTCCACCACTAGTTTGAAAGCGACGATGGGTGAGTTCAGTACCAGCTGTATATAGTCAACAGAATGGGTTATTAAGAATAAGAGATAGGGGTATATAATATATAACACCAGTCATCTCTCTCATCGGGATTGGAAACCATATCAGCCCCTTCCCTCGCACCTGCGGCCAAAGAAGATAAGAAAGCAGCGGATAGAACTGCACCAGAAAGAAAATCCAGTACGAAAGCCCAATGTATTGAAGCGCAGGAACCGGCGGAGACATGACTTCTTTCTCCGTGTTTCACAAAAACCAAATCCTCAGTTGGCTAGACTGATCTACTCTTCGTTTGAATAACCTCGGTGATCCGAACAGCCCAGAGATTTAGGCCTCTGACATCGGTTGTCTCCTTTTCGACGCCGTCATCTTACTACGGTTGTCTGGACTCAACCCGCTCCCACTTTCGTGTTTACCCTGTCAACAAAAGTTGCTGCAGTCTTACCTTGAGACAGGTCAGAGCGCTGTGAATTTCGTCCTACTCAGGGAACGTAATGGTCCCCCACAGGAAGGAAGGAAGGGAGGGGCCAGGTCGTTACTACTTTGTCTCACTAGCCACAGTGAGGTTTGGTGCAACCGCTAAACCAAGAAGGAAGGGAGGGGCCAGGTCGTTACTACTTTGTCTCACTAGCCACAGTGAGGTTTGGTGCAACCGCTAAACCAAGTCGGGCTTTTAACCCAGTCTGTGCGCTGTGCTCGATGTATGTGTCTTTGTTCAGTGCTCAATGGAGCTGCGAGCTAGGGCCAGAGACGGGTAGCGGTTACCTTTGCCTCGAGCCACGGAGCTGTTGGACCAACCTCTTCTGGAGCCAGCTTTGAACTGCGTGTAGACGTGGGCCAGTGATACCACCTCAAGCGACAGCGCAGGTTCCTTTCCTTTCTCTACGCAATTTCGGAAGATAGGATTCACTCACAGAAAGTGAAATTTTTTTTGAGTTCAAAGAAGATCGCCTTAACCTATATTCTTTATATCTTTATATTTATATAAGGAAGGGCTCTTTTCTTCCACCGGAAAGGAGTCAGGGCCTACCGATCGATGGACTACTTGTAAGTAGCTAGTGGCATACTCTAATCCGATCTTATTAAACAAGGACGAATGGCTTCCCGAGTCCTGTCTCTGGCGACGGTTTCTTCGATCTTGGAATGTTTCAGAAAACCCTAGCCTTTGCTTGAATTTGATACGACGATCGGGAAATCAGTGGCGTGTAAATGCCTCTGTGACATAGCTGAAAAGAGGCATTTACACACCCCACGCTGGATTTACAGATTGTACCGGTTAGCCCATAAGGATCAGACACCCATATTCCAGGACCATACAATCCTGTTAC